AACACCAAAATAGAAGATCTAGTTACGATTGGAACTAAACTTTTGTATCTTCATCCATGGATCCTTAGTCATACTTATTCAATTGGAAGACTTGATCCAGTTCAAAAAAATTATGTTTCACGACTCCATATACATAATCCATTTTTTTTATTAAAAAAAAATGGATTTCTAATAGGACTTTGGATACAAATCGTGAGAATGTATGTTCTTCCTCAAATATGCTATTGAGAGGTAAAGGATTAAACCTTTTTAAGAAATAAAGTTTTTGATCGGAGTATGAAAATGAGATACCCTTTCCCTTAACTATTTAAGTTTTTAATAGAACGAATCACACTTTTACCACTAAACTATACCCGCTACATATACATTATTGTATATAAATGGACTATTTGTCGAACAAAGGAGTGAGACGCAATCAAGATAGGATCCGTGTTGACGCATATTTAGTCCTGCTAGCCAGGGACTTAAAAGGATAAAGGGCACATTTAATATTTTCTAATTTTGTAAATAACATATTCAATAAGACTATATATATCTTTGATCTTTGTTTTGTTGGATTGCTAGTATTTTCGGATTGAAGGGGTCATTGAAGCTAGACAAAAAGAGGTACTGGCCTGGCCAGTACTTAACTAAGACCAGGCCCAGGCCGGGGGAATAAATCTTTCGTACAAAATCAAAGAAGTAAGGTATTCTTTCTATTGTATTGTAGATACTTATTTCGAATCATTATCTAAATGAAATTCCTGATCAAATTCGTTCTTTATTTACTCTGAACTTACTTATTTTATATTAATGAAAAATAGGAAATTCCTAATATTCAATTTAATAATTGCATTTAATTGAATTTTAAAATATTATTACTATGTTTAGTATATTACTGTATATTACTACTATATTAACATGCAATATATATTATATAATATAGCAATATTGAATACTAGATAGCAATATTGAATACTAGAAAAATAATTATGTTAATGTTAATATATTTATTTTCATTTTAACTTATTTTTTTTTTGTTTTGATTAATTTATTAATTATATACTAAAATTATATACTAAATTAATTAAATAAATTAATTATTAATATATATGCATATATATATATTATGTAATATGTAATAATTATTAATTCATAATATATGAAATATTAAAATAAAATATGGAATTCTCCGTAATTTCTTTAAATTATTTCGATTTTATTTTCCATTTGGAGAGATGGCTGAGTGGACTAAAGCGTCGGATTGCTAATCCGTTGTACGAATTATTCGTACCGAGGGTTCGAATCCCTCTTTCTCCGCTCGCTCTGATTACTCGACCCGCTTGATACTTTCAATTTCGAACTTTAAAAAGAAAAGGAATTGAAATTCTTTGATTTTATCATAGGTAAATTTATAGAATAGATAAAATAATAAGAAAAGTTTAGAAAAAAAAATTATTCCTCACGTCCAGGATTACGTCCTGGATCATTAGATAAGAATCCGAAGATGAAGAGAGAAACAAAGAATATCACTACTGTGTAAACAAAGAGTTTAAGAGTAAGCATTACACAACCTCCAAAATAAGATTATTTTCGAAAAAGGGAATAGATTACCTATTTTTTCTTTTCAACACATGTACTATTTTGTTTAATTTGTTTGTTTAATTTTACATTACACGACTCCCCGCAAAAAATTCAATTTTTGAAAAGAAAGTCATTTATTTTTACGAATTTCTTTGTATTGTATGTAATAAGATTTTTCTTCCTTACTTAAAACTTACAAAAAACTTCTTGTCATATCGACAATTAGATATTGTACGGGACCTAGACCTAGTAAATTCTTTGCTCACTGAAAGGTCAGAACGAGTAAATAAGCTGATCCAAATTCATCTTTGCGGTTATTTAATATTAAATTAATATATACTTAATATATACAATAAATACAATAATTGAAATTTTTGAATCGAGGGTTTATAATAATAAATAATGTAATACTTAGTCGATCTTATTCATTTTTCGAATTTGATTATCGAATAAATCATGAATCGATTTGCCAAAATGAGTATATTTGGCAAAGTATTAAAAATTTCATCGAAAACTTACAGCAGCTTGCCAAACAAAGGCTAATAGAAAAAAGAAAAGAGGTATAACAGGCATAACATCTACGATTGGATTGAAAACTGCATAAGCTTCGGGCAATTTGGCAAAGAAAAAACTGTTCGAATAAAGGACAGAATTAAGACAGATACAGATTAAGCTAAAGATATTAAGCATAACAAACATTTCGTTCTTGTGTATTAGATAATTTTATTTTGATTGAATTATTTTTATAAAATAAGGGAAAAATGAAAAAGACAAGTCAAAAAATCTTTCTTTTTTTTTTAACTCTCCAAAATCAAGTCTAAAATTTTTCCTAACCATTCTCAAATGAGAATACAAGGAATTCTACTTTCATACATTATCTTAATTGAATTCTATGTAATGATCAATGAATTTTTGACATTTTATATATAATTTATATGTCTTAAATCCTAGCAACAAAAATATGCTATATATGTATTTCATATGTATTTATTATATATTACGTATTATGTAATTTTTGGTATTTTTTTTTGGGGGGGGGGGAGGATTGACCAATAACTAATAAGACTACTAGTCTTTACTAGTGCCAAAGGATTCAAATGGGGCGTGGCCAAGCGGTAAGGCAGCGGGTTTTGGTCCCGTTACTCGGAGGTTCGAATCCTTCCGTCCCAGATCCCATCTATCAGAAACATAAGATAGGATCATACTGTATCCCACATAAAACAAAAAATCTTTAAGAGAACAAAAAGTTGTTCTGAATTCTTAGAATGTATTTTTTTTTTCATTTAAAATGAAAATTATTTTTTGGTTTATCATTCACATTCAGAATATGCTCGTACTATGTTATATTTATTTTGAAGTTAGTTACCCATTTAACTAAATTGAATATAACATATTCATCAAATGTGAATTATCACATGATGCATTCTGAATTTCAGCGTGAAACAAAGGCATCCCTCTTCCCTTCCACACAAAGCCTAAAGTAAAAAAAGGGTATCCACATTTTTCTATGTGGAGATGATAGTAAAGAGTAGTGAGTTTTTGTTACTAATTTCATCAGTTTCATCATCAGTCTTAAAAAACCTCTAAAGCTGTGGTATGGTAACGAAATAGGAGAATTGTCGTAATTCCATTTCTTTCTATCTTATATCTTAGCTTAGATTCCTCAAATAAAAATTATTGGAAATATATGTTTGTAAATCCATGTAATGTAAGGTAAGGATTGGAGGAAATTAGTATATGAAATATACTTGTACTTGAACTTTTTTATGAAATTGATGGAAAAATTGTCGAACTAAAACAAAATACAAAAAAATCCATATACCATATAACCATAAAAAATCCATATGATCATGTCAATAAAATAAACAAGGTAAAGTCCTATACTCATAATTAAAGTCTTATACTCATAATATATATATATATATAATTTATATAATTGTAATATGTTTAATAATATTTTTATTTAATATTTAATAATATTCAATATTTTTTTATGAACTCTTGGTTGGTACTTGAAAAAGTATGATAAATCAATAGTTTCTAGAAATTTACGACCTTTTTTTGGGGGGGTCATTGGACGAGTTTATTTGATTAATAATGGATTTTGCTCCAGTTTTATAAACTAAACATATTAAATTAAAAATTAATAAATTTGAGTTTTATGGTTTTTTTGTTATATTATATAAATATGTATCCTTCATGATTGACCATCCGGAACAATCTGTTGGAGATGTAAATGAGTCTTTAGCAAACGTTTTTTTTTTTATAAATATGTTTTGTTTTATTCATATGATAGAATATCGAGGTAAATAAATTGGATCCTTACTGAACTTTATCCTTATCCCAGATCCGCAAAATATATATATAATACTTTTCTATCTATAGGTAGAAAGTATGGACTATTATATACTGCTTGTTGAGCCAATGATTATTCATGATTACACATCATATTAAATGAAATATATTTAATATGAAATATATTTCACATATTTCATCGTGGTTTGAAATTCAATTGAATTTTATTTTCATATTATAGGAATGTTATGGTAAAACTTCGTTTGAAACGATGTGGTAGAAAGCAACGTGCGACTTGAAGGACATAATCAGCTGTGGATTTTTACATCCACCATTTTCCATAAAAATGAAGATGCTCTTGTCTCGACATAATTTGTTCTGTTCCATTAGGAATCTAAGACAAATTAGATTGATAGTACGTGATGGAGCTCGAGTAGAAAAGATTGATTTATTTATCAAGTATCAAGGGGAAGAATCTAGGGTTAGTGCTAATCAATCAATAAGTTAGACCAACTTTGTAAATATATTATCAATATCAATAAAAAAAAAATAGAAAGGTTTAAACTTAAAACAAGTAAAAAAAAACTTTTTTTTTGATAAAAAAGTGTATCTAAATTCTTCGTATTCTATTTCTATGGGTATTCCATTTATATTTATATAGAAGAAAATAACAAAAAACAAAAGGTATGTTGCTGTCCTTTTGAAAAGGAGTAAGGATCACCGAAGTAATGTCTAAATCCAATGATTTTACAAAGGAAAGATAAAGAATTCCGGAACAAGGAAACACTATTTTCAATTGTCTCAAGAAAGGGATCAGAATAATTGACTCGAGATGAGACAAACAAAAGAGGTTAGAGACGGCTCAATAAATGTCTAAGGATTCCCCTGGGACTATGTCAGAATTACCCAACTTGAGTTATGAGTACGAATGCAATTTTTTTTTTCGAGTTCGAGCCGTATGAGGATAAAACCTCTTATACGTTTCTGGGGGAGATTGTTTATGTGCATCTATCCCAATGAGCCATCTATCGAATCGTTGCAATTGATGTTCGATCCCGAAGAGAAGGGAGAGATCTTCGAAAAGTGGGTTTTTATGATCCGATAAATAATCAAACTTATTCAAACGTTCCTGCTATTCTATATTTCCTTGAAAAAGGTGCTCAACCAACAGGAACTGTTTATGACATTTTTAGGAAAGCAGATTTATTTAAAGAAAAAATTTCGAGTTCGGTTTAAAGTTAATTAGTTAAAATGAAAAGTGAATTAAAAGAAAAAAGACCAAAATAAAGAAAGAAAAAAAGGGGGGGAGGAATAAATAACTATATATATAGTGTAATTATTTACCTACAATTTATTATCTATAATTTGTTCTTTTCCTGCTCTATTCATACTCAAATTTACTTCCCCTTGTTATAGAAATCCAGCAACAAACAAGGAATTAATCTTGTTTATCCTTTATTGATTGAATAAACCTGTCTTGTCTGTCTTTATCTCTTCCTTATTTTATAAAAATTTCTGATTTATTTATATTTTTTTTTTGTTTGTGCCAATCCAACACAAATTTTTATTTGATTTACTTCAGTTTTTTATTCGTTTTATCACCATTCTATTCATATTTATATTGATATTGACAATGTTATATTGAACAAATATAATTGATCGTAGATAAATAAATCTCTTTATCCCGATCCTATCCTATATTGTATTATGGGATTTGGTTTTCAATTCACTTCAGTGAAATGACGGGTTTGTTTTGTATTGTCGGGTTTACTGTCATAGAAGATGTTTTTTTTCTTTAACTTGGGTTAAATAAAAAAAAATGTATAAATAAATAGTTGGTCCGTCGGAATTTTGGCATTTCTATTAGGAATTTGGTGCTTTTTACTATGATCTATACATTTTTTTTATTTGATAATTGATCAATAAATCAACAAGAAAGATTTCAATGTTTTGATGGGATCGTGCAGTCTAATTCAATTGGTTTTTTATTTCGATCGTATCTACATATCCAACTTTTGTTTTGAAGGGTTGGGTTGCTAACTCAACGGTAGAGTACTCGGCTTTTAAGTGCGACTATGATCTTTTACACATTTGGATGAAGCAATAAATTCGTCCAGACTATTGGTAGAGTCTATAAGACCACGACTGATCCTCAAAGGTAATGAATGGAAAAAGTAGCATGTCGTAATACGTAATATAATAAAATACGAAATTTCGTATTTTATTATAATTGAAAAAATTTCAAATTGAAATGAAAGTAAAATGAAGAACTTCTCCTTACTCACATTCTTACAATTTTTTTGTAGGGAAGTGGACAAAACAAATTAAAATTTATAGTTTGGTCTAGTGAATAAATGGATAGAGCTTCATGGCTCCAATTCCAATTCTGATAAACCAAAAAGAAACGAGCTTATGTTCTTAATTTTAATTAAATGATTACCCGATCTAGTTAGACGTTAAAAATGGATTAGTGCCAGGTACGGGAAAGGATGGGGTCTCCCATTAGGAGATCTTTTTTTTTTATGAATCCTAAATATTGATTATTATGGGTTAGAGACGAATGTGTAAAAGAAACAGTATACTGATAAAGATAATTAATTCCAAAATCAAAAGAGCAATCAGGTTGCAAAAATAAAGGGTCATTATCCTCTTGTAATTATAACGAAGATAAACCATTTTTGATAGAAAAAAGGGAGTAAAAAAACCTGTTGATTGGACTCCCTCTTTCCTTTACAGGGTATATTACTATTGTATATATGCATAATACTCTGTTTTGACCATATTGCACTATGTATCAGTTATTTTATAACTCAATAAGTTCCTTCTACCTCTGCTTCACGTGGAAATATAAATGGAAGAATTACAAGGATATTTAGAAGAATATAGATCTCGGCAACAACAGTTTCTATATCCACTTCTCTTTCAAGAATATATTTACGTATTTGCTTATGATCATGGGTTAAATAGTTCGATTTTTTATGAACCCCAAAACTCCTTGGGTTATGACAATAAATTTAGTTCAGTACTTGTGAAACGTTTAATTATTCGAATGTATCAAAAAAATTATTGGATTTATTCGGTTAATGATATTTACCAAAATATATTTGTTGGGCATAACAATTATTTTTATTTTCATTTTTTTTCTCAGATTCTATCTGAAGGTTTTGCAGTCATTGTAGAAATTCCATTTTCGCTGCAGTTAATATCTTCCCTTGAAGAAAAAGAAATACCCAAATCTCACAATTTACAATCTAGTCATTCAATATTTCCTTTTTTAGAGGATAAATTATTGCATTTAAATTATCTGTCCGATATACTAATACCCTATCCCGCCCATATGGAAATCTTGGTTCAAATGCTTCAATCTTGGATCCAGGATGCTCTCTCTTTACATTTATTGCAGTTCCTTCTCCACGAATATTATAATGGGAATAGTCTCATTATTCCGAATAAATCTATTTACGTATTTTCAAAAGACAATAAAAGACTATTTTGTTTCTTATATAATTTATATATATATGAATATGAATTTCTATTAGTGTTTCCTTGTAAACAATCTTCTTTTTTACGATTAATATCTTCTGGAGTCCTTCTTGAGCGAATACATTTTTATGTAAAAATAGAGCATCTTGGAGTGTGCCG